TTATATAGTCCGTTTTAGGGATTGGCGACTTACCCATTCAGTGACTTTAGCACTGGACGCTCCCAAAATAGGTACTGTCGAGTCGGGGGAATTCAATAATATACGCCTGCCTTCCTTCGCCTTTCAGGGCCTATCCGAAAGAGAATCCAGTACTTCTTGGTCGTGAATATCTGAACTGGTTGTTCGCTGTTCAAGAATTCTTGTTTAGGCAGTTCATACCATCCATACATAGTGTATTGATCTAAGATTTCAATTCTTCCGTGTTTCAGCAGTAGCATATTGTTCCATGAAAAAATTTTGCATGTCATCCGGGAAAAGCCATCTTTTTCTCACCAATGTCTTTTGCATTTGATCCAATAGTGTTCTGTTAGATAGGAACAGATTTGATAAATACTGATAACTCTCGGATAGAGTATTAGAACGGAAAGATCCATTAGAACTATTGGTTCTTCTAAGCCATCTCCGGCGATGATTCAACCCTTCGAAGCGCTTTTCTTGCGTCTCCTCGAAAATCCAGCTTTTTCTCATAGATTTGATTTCGGAAGTAATAAACCACTTTAATATCTCTTCATCTGCATCTGCAAAGAATTCTCGATGTGAAAACATAGAGGCAAGGGCCGGATCTTCGGATAGGACAAAGAATGGATTTCCAGGGTTCCAAATGAATTGGCTTATTCGAAAAAGGACTTGTTCTTTGGAAATTCGAATTCTAGCTCGTGTCAGGTATATACTCTGCAAGAACGCCTCGTAAAACTTATCACCGACTTCATAATTAAACCTGTCAAATTGAGGTTCAAACCCATCGTTATCTTGATCGTCAAGCTTATAATACACACCCCTCTCCTTCTTTTGCTCATCCGCTTCAAGAGGATTAGGATTCGGTTCAACTTCATCTTCATCATAATACGAATCATTCTCTTGATCATTCTCTTCAAGCTCATCCTCTTCATAGTCCGCAAGAACGAACTGGATCTGCTTGGCCCAAAATGAACTGGACCAATAGGGAACTCCCAATTCATTGTCATTGGTCCTTTCGACCCAATCAAATAGAAAGCCCCAAGGGGACCATATTCTAGGAGCCCAAACTATGAAATTGGAGAACATCTTCTGCGGGTTGACTTTTTCCCCCGCTACAAACACCTCCTCCGATTCATAGATAAATTTCTGATCAATCATAGATTGAAATCCATTTTGTATCATATCTGAGGGATTCCTTGGTTCGGGCCGAAGAAGCAATGGCACTCGATCCTTATCAAACTGACTGCAATCTTTTTCTGTCCGTGAGCATCCCTCTAGATCTGTCCGTGAGAATCCCTCTAGAATGCCTTCTATTTCTAATAGGCCATGAACTAGATCAAAATCATTCTCAACGAGTCTACCATAAGCGATCCTATTGTTTTCCTCTGGTTCGGGTGGAGACCAAAGATCTTGAGCGACCGATCCGGCAGAACAATTCAAAAGATAAAGAAGTATCGTTAATTTCTTCGTGCTCATTCCAAGTTCGACGTACGAGCTGTACAAATAAAAATCCCCTTCGTTACAGAATGTCTTCTGCAAATAGATAGATATCGGATCTATGGGGCAATTATTTAGAAGTAAATTTTGTGCGACAGCCCTTCCTATCTGATAGAAAAGGAGCCGAGAATTCTGAACCGGTATTACATGGGCTCGCAAATCCCAAGTTTGTCTATGACGAGCGAATCTAATTGTATTTTCGTCTATAATTGATTTCCCATGTGAAATACTAATCGATAGGGCCTCATTGGTAAGTGCTATAAGATCTTGTGCATTGGAACCCATGGTTATGGCCGCGAATCCATTAGCCTGGAACGCTTTTTTTTCCAAGCGAAATCCCCTAGTATATGAAAGAGTGAAAAAGTGCTTTCGTTGTTGTGGAATAAGAGGCCTTCGTACCTTAATGCACGTATCTAATCTATGCGGAGCTATTAGAGAGGGATCCACGAATTGGGGAAAATGGGTCGAAGCAATAACAAGACTATTTCCAGTGGAAGATCTTTCACAATCCCAGGAGAGAAGGTTCACTAATAGCTCGAGGGAGAAGGAACCCGAATCCCTAAAATGCAGCTCATGAATGTTTGGAATCCATATTATGCAAGGAGAGATTGCTTTTGTTAATTCGATTTGAAGGCTGATATAAAATTGGGCTACGCGCCACACCGTGTCCATCTCCTCAGTTAGCGCATCCATCCTAGTTAGCTGTTCCAGCTCCATATTAATCTTATCGTCATGAGCATCTCTCTCCTCAAAACTATAGATACTAGGATCAAAATCAATATCCATATCGTCAAAAACATGAATATCTTGATTAATAGCCTCAATAGGGTCACGAGCATCAATAAAAATCTCGATCTCATCATCACTGGCATCACTGTCATCATCATCATCAGCAAAACGAAAAACTGTATCCCGGAACTTGTCCAGAAATATCGTAATGAAAGGAAGATAGGAGTTTTTCGTTAGGTATTTGACCAAATAGGAT